TCTTTTGAGAGACTATACAATCAATCCAATCCAAAAAAGTAAAGTAAGGATTTCTTTTAGTTTAGAAATTGGGAAAGGTATTAAGTAAAAAGGAATTCAAGATGCAATTATATACAAAAAGGGGGAGATAGTTTCATCTATTTTGTATCGTTTTGGCGGCATGGCCGAGTGGTAAGGCGGGGGACTGCAAATCCTTTTTCCCCAGTTCAAATCCGGGTGTCGCCTGATCAACAAAAGACTCAAAATTCCTTATACTGAATACCGATATAACTCGACGAATTCTTCCCCAGCAGGGGGTATGATCCTTGTTTGATTCTAAGCAATCTGTAGGGGGCTGGCTGTAAATCCTTGTGTCTAGGATTCAATAAAAGAAAGATTAGAGTAGTGGAAGGGAATCGGTACGTCTTGATAGCCCTTCTACTACTAATATAGTTTCTACTAACTAGGACTTGAATTAGATTGGATAGCCGGACGGGGAATCTAATTAGTAGTTGTGGAAAGGGCAGAAGATACTTTGTATACAACTCACGAAAGTCTCTGAATGCTTGAGCATTTAATCAATATTAGATAGATTGGAGCTTTTTTATATAAAAAAAGTGCAAAACTAAAGAATTTCTTTTTGATAAACCTAAACCCTAGTTAAGAATTGGCTATTTTACGTTTACGATTGTTTCAAAGACAAGAGGGTAAGAGGGTAAGGATTAGATCAAATGGCAAATCGAGGTATGTGATGGGTAGCAATCTGTCTTGATTCAAAATTTTTATGCCTTTTTCTTATTTTGCTTATAAAGGAAAAAAAAGAAACACTAGGTAGGATTATCCTACATGTTCTATTAGTAACATTCCCTCAAGACTTCTAAGGGTGTCACTTCCTGTTGTTATTTTGCTTGGGCTTAATGTTTCCAGATTCTACTAGAAATCATATAAGAACTTATTCGTGGAATCAATGGATTAGTTCATCAATAGTGTTGGTCCAGAACAGAACCCCCCCTTTTTTTTGACTCTGCACCATTGATTCCCCTATTATTAGTGAGCAATAAAGGAATAATTCCTTCATATTCATAGAGGTAGGGGACAACAATTCACATGGATATAGTAAGTCTCGCGTGGGCTGCTTTAATGGTAGTCTTTACATTTTCCCTTTCACTTGTAGTATGGGGAAGAAGTGGACTCTAAGGGTACTACGAAATTTAGTTAGCGTTTTTAACTATCTAATGAAATTCGTATTATTCATTTAATATTTTGGATTCTGGTGGAGTAATATATTAGACCTTTTCCATAAAAATCAAAGAGATATTTGACCGATTCCCATCGCATGTTCGTATTTCGAAAGTAAGAGGAATATAGATGATAGTCAATTTCTTCACAAATATTATTTTAGATTGATCTATATCAAGCCTCTATCGTTATAGAGTTTTATACATTAAATAACACTACTCAAAGAAATAGTATGGTAGAAAAAAATAGATGACTCTTTCTACCATACTATTTCTTTTTCTACCATACTAGTATTCATAGAATACTGTTGATTCTAGTCCGCTCATTTAATTTCTTCAATCATTGATAAGAACTACGAAGTCAAGTTACATTCAAATTTAATTATTTTGACTGACTGTTTTTACATATATAATAAGTAAAAAAGCAGTAGGAACTAGAATGAACAGTGCAGTAGCAATAAATGCAAGAATATTTACTTCCATAATCTCATCTTTCGCTTTTTTTTTTACTTTGCATGCAATAACTCGGGATTTAATCCCATAGAGCCCCATAGAGATAATAAATCTTTCGCCTGTAAATTCAATGGGATGAATTAAATTTCAATGAATGATATTGAATCGGCTCAATATCATGAATAACATCAAATTGGTTCATCATCGAGAATTTTATAGTATAACAGAGAAAGATCTTTTATCCATACCGAATCCAACATTTTATTTCTAATCCAATCAAAAGTTCCTTTCTTTTGCATTTTTTTATTTATTTCTATTATTAATATCCTATTTATTTGAATTAGTATTATTTGAATTAGTACTGCTGGGACGCATATATCAAAAGTTCAGTGTGCAATTTGCATGAGATAATTTGATCCTTGTCCCCCTTTTCATCTCTCCTTTTCTATGATATGAAAAGAGAGATGAATTGAGTATTTATTGGGTCCGCCGGGACTGACGGGGCTCGAACCCGCAGCTTCCGCCTTGACAGGGCGGTGCTCTGACCAATTGAACTACAATCCCAAGGAAATTAAGGTGTATAGAATATATATTTGTATGATCTCCATTAATCACTCTGTTGTAGCCGGGACGCAGGTGATATATTGATCACCCATAGGTTAAGTGACATGGATTAATAGTAATCCTTTTGTTATTGCCAAATCAATCCATCTTTCAATGATAAATAATAATCTTTTGTTCTTTACTCTTTTCCTTAGACTTTATACTTACAGATCCTGATATGAATCTAGATTCTTAAGAAGATTCTAATTTTTGATAACAAATAAATC